ATATATCATTCCAACCTCTGTTCCAACACGGCGATTTGAATCTAAATAGAAATGGTTAAAATGCAATTATAGGAATATGTATACTTCTTTATTTCTCTGGGATTGTAGTTCAATTGGTCAGAGCACCGCCCTGTCAAGGCGGAAGCTGCGGGTTCGAGCCCCGTCAGTCCCGACGCGACGGAATCAAATCCAATACTTTTTTTTTTCACATTTCTCATCAAACAAATGGGAGAGAGACGTATGGGGATTGTTACAATTATTGGTAGCATCATAGTTAGGATTCCAAAAGATGCCGATAATACACGTGGAATAGAATACCATTGTATTTACCGGGGGCGCATACACAAATGGAATTCATTTCTTGTACGATGCAAAATGAATTGAACATAATTCATTTGCTAGAATACGTTTACTTTTAAGATTCCAAATAGATCCTTTTCTTTTTCTGGTTACGAGTTTGTTTAACTTCAATTACTAGAATTACTAGTTTGAATTTGAAACAATCTATCTCTTCAAATTGAACACGTATCTTTTGAGATACGCGTCCCATTATTAATCCAAAGAAAGGTATATTAATTAATAAATAAAGACCACAACCCCTCTTCTATAAGAGGTGGGATGAATAATTTTTTTTTAGTTCAAAAATGGGAAGGGGTACTTTCACAAAAATAAAGAACAAACTCTAACCTAGTCCTAGTGAATTTAATGGACTATTTGATTTTTTTTGTACCTTATATTAGACTTGGACTTCTTTTTCTCATACTTATTAATATTAGATATTATTATATTCTTTTTTTTTTTTTCTTTTCCACAAAAAAGGGATCATTAAAAAAAAAGTACTGAACTTCTTTTTTAATTTTCTATTTGATTTCTATTCTTTGTTTGATTTTTTTTGTAACCAAGGGTGGTCAAATGCTACTGAAGCAAATAATTGTACAAGGAAGGCAATAGGTTATAGAAAAAACAAGAATGGAAAAGAGGCAGAAATCCAAATAATCAAAATAAAAAAAGACAAATAAGGGGATTGGATCAGGAATCCTATTTTTGATTCGGTATGGATAAAAGATGTTCCTATGTTATACTATTCAATTCTCGACGATGAATTGATTTGATAGCTCAGATATTGTTATTCATGATATTGATCCGATGATATTGAATCGGGGTGTAATCCATCCCGTTGAATTCACAGGCGAAAGATTTATCATCTCTATGGGATTAAATCCCGAGTTATTGACAAAAAAAAAAAAAGAGATTAGAGATTATGGAAGTAAATATTCTAGCATTTATTGCTACTGCACTTTTTATTCTAGTTCCTACTGCGTTTTTACTTATAATATACGTAAAAACAGTCAGTCAACGTGATTAATTTGAAGCCAACTTGACTTGTTTTCTTAGTCAACGATTGAAGAAATAAAGGCTTTTCATCTCGCGTCTTAAATGAAATTGGCGGACTCTAATCAAAGGTATAGTATTCTAGGAGATCCGACAGCTAGTATGGCAGAAAGATTTCTTTCTGCCATACTAGCTATTCTTATTGTAATGTAACAAATTGTATTGTATAAAACTACAGGATTAATAGATATTAATCAATCTAGAATATCCATCTTCTTAATATGTATTTATATATGTACATAGCATCTCAATTCTATTTCTTTGCTTCATCTATTTCATTTATCTTGATTCCAATCAATCTGAAATAATCAACCGAAGGGCAATTCTTACTATTACGGTTCTAATTTAAGTTAGATTCAATAGGAATTCCGGCATTCATCGAAAGAATCAAATCAATGAGGAAATATGTGCGTATAAAAAAAAATGGCTGGATTTTCTTTTAGTATTCCGAAAAAGAAATTGATTGAAGAGTTAACGGTGGATCCGAGTGGTTCTCTGAGAATTGCTTCAGATTTTGAAAAGGAAGAGTCAAACCTACCATTTTAAACTCGTGATCCATGATATGAAATGAGTGAATAAAGCATAAAAAAAAACTAAGAAAAAAGCGGTAAAGTAAAGAAAGTAAGTGGGCAATGTGTGACTTGCCCGAGGTACGATCCTATTATGCGCAGTCTCTCCATGAGCAACCGCAATGTATATCTTATTTCCCATAGCATAGAAGGTATGTATCTCCTTAACATAACTTTTCCTTCTCTTGGACCAGCAAAGAGAAAGAGGGAAACAAAAAACAAAAGAAAAACCATAAAAAGTAAAAAGATTTTGTAAAACGATCTAAAGAATCGATACGGTTTTCTTTTATTCCTCGGCTCAATTAGTAGTACCTCTAGAGCCCACTCCTTCCCCATACCACCAGTGAAAGGGAAAATGTAAAGACTACCATTAAAGCAGCCCAAGCAAGACTTACTATATCCATGTAAATTATGTCCCCTATCTCTATGAAGGAATTATTTCATTATTGTTCACTCACTAATAATAGTGGAATCACTGGCGCAGAGTCAAAAGGGTATTCTGACCCGAGCCCGTTGATGAAAGGATCCAAAAAATTCGCTTCTAACAAAGTTATTAGAAGGTCTTTCTTATTTTTCTAGCGGAATCTAAAAACGTTAAGCACAAGAAAAATGGGCAGTGACACCTTTGGAAGTATCAAGGGAATCCTCGCAAGTTGTAAGAATAAGATGGAGCACTAATAAGACCTATTCCTTCTTTTCTTGTCCTCAATCTGACTTCCTTGTTGAAAGATATCAAAAGCTAGAATCAAGATGGATCATTATCTAGGACATATCGTTATTTCCCCTTGGATCGTATCCTTGCTGTCTAAGGATTGTCTCTGTGAAAGAATGGGGGGGCCTTCTATTCCATTCTTGACTAGGGGTTTTGAAATCCATTTTGAAAAAATAAAAAGAAAGCTTTTTATTTTTATTTTCGCATTTGAGCTCTATAAAAGCCGATTTTCCATCAAAGTAAAAGACTCCCACGAGTCCGTATAGAAAGTCTCTTCAGTTCTTTCCAAAACCACGAATTCGATTTTCTGTCGTACTATGCAATCTAATTAAAAACCCAGTACTTAAACACTCCGTTAGTAGTGCAAGGGAATCCGTAAATCTTTATATGCGAGCCCTTGCACTACTATAACTAGAATCTTTCCTTGAATCCAATCCTAGAGGCAAGGATTTCAAGCACTTTAGCTTTATAGAACCTAGCTTCCGTATGTTTCGAATCAAGCAAGTAGCAAGAATCTTTTTCTTCCATTTGTTTCCGCTCAGGAAAATTCGGGGAGTTCTATCAGCAAAACCAAAAAAGAAGGGATTCCTAGTTTTTTGTTAATCAGGCGACACCCGGATTTGAACTGGGGAAAAAGGATTTGCAGTCCCCCGCCTTACCGCTCGGCCATGTCGCCAGAATGATACGAAATAGATGAAAATCTTCCTCCTTTGCTTGGGGTGGAGGGAATACTCAATTTCTTTTTTTATTGTACTTTCATCTTGAATCGCATTTGACTTCATCCCCGTTCCGAAAGACTTTCTTCGTTTTTTTGATTGGATCCATCCCTTTCTTCTGTTGGATTTATAGGATCTCAAAACAGAAATATATAAAAACTTTCCCTCTCTTTTATATTCTTTTATTTATATTTTATTCTTTTCTATTTTATCTATATATATATATTATTGAAAAAAAAAATGTGGTTTTTCAGTCCCAATAACCTAAATTCAGGAGAAATTGGAACCATTAACTATTAAATGGGCTTGTAAATTCATGAACAATTCTCGGATTGGAATCCAAATTGTCTTTTCCTAGTCCTAATTAGATAAAATTCAAATTGATACATAACTAATCCGTATTAATTATTTTCAATAAAAAAAGAATTCCCAAATTCAATTATAAGAGAAAATAGAAGTATATGTAAACCCCAGAACCTCGATTGTTCTACAAATATCTAATCGTGTATCTATATCTGATGCCCATAGATCGCGAATTATGAGCAAATTGTAGTGCTTCCATTTTTCAAGGAACTGTAATAAATGAGTAAAGATATGTATATAGATAACTATTTACACATGTTTACTAAATACAAGCCTTCTTACTATGCTATCTTATGCACCTCAATCGTATTCTACTCAAAAAGTATTCTAGTAAAACAAGAAAAATGGGTCGAAATTTCTTTCTTTTCTGCGAATCCTTTAGTGAACGCTAGAATCAAAAAATTAAGTGCTAAAAAAGCATCAAAAATAGAGCATAGAGCGTTGATTATTATTATGTATGTCTTTATCCCATCGAACAGATCAAATCCTAACTCCATTTCTTTTTTTTGGTATCCAATCCGATTGGAATATCATAAAAATGATAGAAATTGAATCATTTATTTTAGATTCTACACAAAATCCCATAAGTCTAAGTAGCATTTATCAATTCCTTTACATATCTGTTACAAATTCCAATTTGAATATCCAAGAAGTCTCTTTTTTACTCCGTTCAGATGCATTTGATACATTACATATGTGGATTTACTTACAAAATTTCATGTGATTCAGTAAACAGAATAGAAATTCCAGCATTGCTAGATCAATCCAACTGATTTGATGAAGAATGGGTCAATAATGGAATTTTTTCGATAAATAGGAAATAAAAAATGCTCGGGGATGGAAATGGCGGAATGTCTACAATACCTGGTTTTAATCAGATACAATTTGAAGGATTTTGTAGATTCATTGATCAGGGCTTAACGGAAGAACTTTCTAAATTTCCAAAAATTGAAGATACAGATCAAGAAATTGAATTTCAATTATTTGTGGAAACATATCACTTGGTAGAACCTTTGATAAAAGAACGAGATGCTGTATATGAATTACTCACATATTCTTCTGAATTATATATATCCGCGGGATTAATTTGGAAAAGCAGTAGGGATATGCAAGAACAAACAATTTTTATTGGAAACATTCCTTTAATGAATTCCCTGGGAACTTCTATAGTAAATGGCATATACAGAATTGTGATCAATCAAATATTACAAAGTCCCGGTATCTATTATCGGTCAGAATTGGACCATA